AATAAGTAACTAGAATAAAAAAAGGGAGGATTCCTTGGTTATTACTTATTAGTATAGTTTCAACGAAAACAGACCAATGGAAGGAACTCCTAGAATTTTATATTTCTAGGATCAAGCAACTCGGGTTTTGTCGTTCTAGAACATGAGATTTTATAGAAGCAATGAAAAATAGATATGAGTAGAATCCAAAAAAGGAAAAAAATATATATATATAAATAGAAAAATTTATATAAGAATTACTACCCCCTTCTATTTCTTTATTTTCTTAATTCAATTTTGTTTGATTAGGACCAAGTTACTTAAAAACCTCCGCCTTTTTTAAAAGATCCCGAACAGTTCCTGTGGGCTGAGCGCCCTTTTCAAGGAAATATAGAATAGCAGGAACGTTTAAATAACTTTGATTCTTTATCGGATCATAAAAACCTACGTTCCGAAGATCTCTTCCTTCTCTTCGGGATCGAACATCAATTGCAACGATTCGATAGACGGCTCATTGGGATAGATCTAAGTAAATGAACAAGACCCCCCCCTAGAAACGTATAGGAAGTTTTCTCCTCGTACGGCTCGAGAAAAAATGATTTGGAGTTTTGTCTACGTATAGAATTAGAATTAATGGCAAAGGAGTTGATAAAATAAATTAGAATGGGATTTAACTCATTTTTTTTATTCCTCCTTCCTGAAAAAATAAAAATCATTTGTACCCATAACTCAAGTTGGATAATTCTCAAATAGCTTAAAAGAAAAAAATCTTTCGGCAATTTATTTCATTTTTTGAATGGTCTTTAACCCCCTCTTGTTTGTCTCATTTAATCTTTATCTTTATTATTATCAAGTTATTGAGACAATTGAAAAAACGGTGTTTCCTTGTTCTCGGATCCTTTTTCTTTGTTTTAAATCAGTGGGTTTAGACATTACTTCGGTGCTTCTTAATCCTTACAAAATGGCAGCAACATACCCCTTTTGTGATTTCTTTCTATCAAAGAATCATATAAACGCTCGATTCCCGCGCGATACACTTTGAATCGAAAGACTTTTCTTAATTTCAACAAATTTTACTTTTGAATTAAAAACTTGACTGAATCGTATCCTTTCAATTTATATATTGATATATATGATATACTTACGAAGTTGTTCCAATTTATTGATTGGTATTAACCCTAGATTCTTGCCCCCTGAAAGAAGAATCCATACTTTCTACCCGAGCTACACCATGTACTATATTCATTACAACCTAACAAAAAAAGGATTCTAGTGAAAACAGAACAGATGTCGGGTCAAGAGCACCTTCATTCATAGAAAAGATGGCGGATGTAAGAATAAAAATCCACACCGGATCGTGTCCTTCAAGTCGCACGTTGCTTTCTACCACAGCGTTTCAAACGAAGTTTTACCATAACAAAAAATTCCTCTAATTTGGAACCCATATGGAATTGATTCAATTATGGAATCATGAATAGTCATTGGTTCCGTCGATACATAAACATATTAATCTATACCCTTCTCTTCTTTCTTCTATACAAATAAATCTATACAAAGATGGCAAAAATTTTTTTGAAGCAATCTTAGCAAGGCCCCACCTATTATTGTATGTTATTGTATGAATGCAACACTTTGACTTTACTTTTTATTAAAAAAATGAAAATATCTGTTTCTTTTCGAATTGAACCATCAACGATTTAAAGAAGATAAATGGATTGAACAAAAACCCCATTTTTATTTTTTTGTGTGAGATAGATAAAAAAGTCCGATCGAAGAGAAGATTTAAGTACTTGTTCTTTCGATTCGAATTTTAGTAATAAGATAAGATGAACGAGCTAGGGGTTTTTCGTACCTATCAGATAGACTGAACTACAGTCTTTATTATGGATCCGTTACATATGTAACTTGATTCGTTGTTAATGAGATTCGGACATACACAGATATACATATATTTAAATGAAGACCTCCTGTTACTAATTAAGAACTATCTATCCCACGACTCTCTGGGAATGCTGAATAAGAACAAAAACAAAAAAGGATCCCTTTTTGGGGAAAGGATACTCTCTAGGGACAAAGACAAACAAGTCCAAATTAGGCGCTTGCTCTTAATTTTTTAGTTTACCCAAACCCAGTATTGTCTTAAGAGACTTAATCCCATTAATTGAATGTAATAACCCCCCTCTTGTTTAGAATAAAGAGATCCTAATAATTTGGCTACCCCATTTAAGTTTAATTTGAATGGATACAGAATAAGATATAGGAAAGAAGGGCTCTTTCTTAGTGTGATTCAAAATAAAATGTATCGTTGAAAATTAAAAAAGAAACAAGAATGACATTATATCCAATATTAGGCATTTAAACAATAACGTTATTTTCAAAATAAACTTTTACTCTGATACAATGTATCTGCCTGGGACGAAAGGATTCGAACCTCCGAATACCGGGACCAAAACCCGTTGCCTTACCACTTGGCCACGCCCCATCTATATTTCCATTCTACACTAATAAAGAATAATATTAGTATGGGGTCTTGGTCAATTACAGGGCAATTTTCTATATAAAATCTTTATAGAATAGATTAGATTCTTGCTAGGATTTTTACGCGTGTAGATATAGAATTCAGACGAATTCATTGATCATTACATATAATTTAATTAAGATATTCTATGAAAGTATTATTTCTTCTATTCTCCTTTGTTTGAGAATTGGGGAATTTTTGATTGGGTGGGTTCAAAGAAAAAGAAGGATTTTTGTCTACCTTACTTTACTTCATTTTTCCTTATATCATTAACTCAATCAAAATGCAATTATCTCCAAGAACAAAACGCCTGTTATGCTTAATATCTTTAGTTTGATCTGCATTTGTCTTAATTCTACCTTTTATTCGAGTAGTCTTTTCTTCGCCAAATTGCCCGAGGCCTACGCCTTTTTAAATCCAATCGTAGATCTTATGCCAGTCATACCTTTGTTCTTTTTTCTCTTAGCCTTCGTTTGGCAAGCTGCTGTAAGTTTTCGATGAGATCCTTAATATTATTCTAGAAAATTAATGCTTTATTCGAGAAAAATTATAACAATTAATAAGATCAAATTTGTCTTACACTATGAACCTTCGATTCAAACATTGAAAGTCTAAAAGTCTTGGTTGGATAGATTCGATAAATCCAAATCTGGCTCACCCCGTATTCCCCATTCTGCCCTTTTGAAAGACCCTAATAAATAGGGTTATTAGGATCCCCCGCAATATCTAATTGGAGGTATGAAATAAATTTTTGGTAATGGAGGATCTATTCTCTTTTCTCATTTTTTTTTTTCCAAAAAAAGATCTTGGAGATTGTGTAATGCTTACTCTCAAACTTTTCGTTTACACAGTAGTGATATTCTTTGTTTCTCTATTTATCTTTGGATTCCTATCTAATGATCCGGGGCGTAATCCTGGACGTGAAGAATAAAAAGGGGAGTTTTCATTTTCATTGCTTTATTTTTAAATTTTCTTAGGATTTTTTATCTATTCCACATGGTTAACCAGGAAACATTAAAAAGGATTGGCGAAATTTGAAAGAGAAATCAAATATCAAGTCATCAACAAAAACGGAAAGAGAGGGATTCGAACCCTCGGTACGAATAACTCGTACAACGGATTAGCAATCCGCCGCTTTAGTCCACTCAGCCATCTCTCCCAATTGAAAAAGATAATTACTATTACTATGTTACATTACACATGAAATAAGGATTGAAAAAGTATTTCTTTCTCTTTCTTTATCTTATCTATATTATATCTACAACTTTTATTAGCAATTACAGTTAGTTCAAGTAAGGGATCGAAAGATTCAATAGAAAAAACAGAAAGAAGACCCCTTTGCTTTGATTTTTTCGAAAGGGCCCTTTTTATTCCCGCGGCCTGGCCTGGTAAGTACCTAGCCGGGCCTTTTTTTGTTCCAACGAATCCTACTAGGTTTCTCTAATTAAAAAAAGGGAGGGTTGCTATTAAAGCAACAACAAAAAGACGAAGGGCTGTTTCCATTCTTATTATTAGATAAAAGAATATAACATCAATACGTCATTTCTTATTATTTTTTTATTTCTTATTATTTTTTTATTTTTATGAATTTTTTTTTTTTCAATTTTTGAATCCCCACGAAAAACGTCAACACTCTCATTTTCATGATTCTTTTATGATCCTGTCTTGATTAGCCCAAATTATCTCTGTTCGACAAAAGGCCCTTTGTATATAATAATCGCATTGTAGCGGGTATAGTTTAGTGGTAAAAGTGTGATTCGTTCGAGTAACCCCTTTAAATAGTTAAGGGGTCTTTTCGGTTTGATTCATATTCCGATAAAAAACTTTATTTCTTAAAAGGATTTAATCCTTTACCTCTCAATGACATATTGGAGGAAAAATCGAAATTATCGTGATTTGTATCCAAGGATCACTTAAAAATTTTTAAATTGGGTTATGAAATTGCGAAACAGAATTATTCAATTGGATCAATACTTCCAATTGACTGAGTATGAGTAAAGAATCCATGGATGGAGATAGAAAAGTAGATTTCTAATCGTAACTAAATCTTCAAATTTTTTTTATTTGTAGAAAATAAATTGAAGCAAAATAGTATAGCTATTAAAGGATGACTTTAGTTTACTAGAGTTATCGACATATTCTTTTAGCTCGGTGGAAACAAAACCTTTTTCCTCAGGATCCTTTCAAATAGAAATAGAGAACGAAGTAACTAGAAAGGTTGTCATAATCATCTTTTTTCTAGAGGGATCATCTAGAAAGCGAATCTGTTTGAATGTATTCAAACAAAGAGCTGACATAGATGTTATGGATAGAATTTTTCGTAATTTAATTCACATCTTAGATCTAGGAATTTTTACATCTTCCATAAAGGAGCCGAATGAAACCAAAGTTTCATGTTCGGTTTTGAATTAGAGACGTTCAAAATGCTGAATCGACGTCGACTATAACCCCTAGCCTTCCAAGCTAACGATGCGGGTTCGATTCCCGCTACCCGCTATATCTA